CAAAGGAGAATCGAAAAAATAATATTTTCATACAATATCTTAATTGAATTATATGTAATGATCAATAAATTAAGTTGAATTCTATATCTACACATACCAAAAACATAGAAAAATCCGAATACCAATCTAATCGATTCTATAGATATTTGGGCTAGAGTTGACAAACAAACAAAACCAGCAATATACTTTATTAGTATCGCATAGAAATCTAAATGGGGCGTGGCCAAGTGGTAAGGCAACGGGTTTTGGTCCCGCTATTCGGAGGTTCGAATCCTTCCGTCCCAGAACATATATATTCTCTGACAATATAGTGTGATTGTTGTTTCTGATTTTTTTCTTCGATGAATCGTTTTTTTTTTTTCAAAAACTGAATCGAGATACGAAAGAATCCATATTCCCTATCTCATATTCTCTACCCCCTAAATTAGCCTAATTAGATTCAATTTTATTTTTTGTAGATTTCTTGACTTTTCGCCAAGAGGGGGTTTTTGGTACTAATTCAATTCACTAAGTCTCTTAATTCTTAATCAATGAGGTAGGCTAAAATAGAAAAAAAGGGGCAAAAACTGGACTTAATCTGGGCTTGTTTGGCTTTGTGCCCAGACAGCTCGCATTTCGTAAAAATAAAAAAGACTAGGACATCCCCTTCTTTTGATTTATGCTGCATCAGTCCCATAGAATGGGGTAGATAGGAGTTAATCAGTGATGGGAAGGCGTTCATTTCAATATCTATAAACAGTGACAATTGCTCAGTCTATTTGATCGAATTGATAGATACGAAACCCTCCCCATTTTTTGGATTTTATCAATCAGATGAAAAATAAAAAAGACTTATCTTTTTTCCTAAGATGATCAAAAGTTATTTTTAACTATCAAATTTTCTTGGAATAATGATGTCGAGAGGGGAACTTTCGAAATTGATTCGAAATTTCGAAAGAGAAATAGTTTAAATCATTCCTTAGAAGCTGAATCTTTCTCTCCTATTAAGTCACGTGAAGATGCAGAATCAAAAAGAATTCGTTTATTCGTCTTATTTTATTTATATAAATAAATTATTTATTATATATATTTATTAATTAATATTATAATGTTAGACAATTTAATATTAGCGATGGGGTCTTACTAAGACTTCTTCAGAAAAATATTTATCCACCTATATCTATAGTATTATTTATATCTATAGACTATAGATATAGAAGATATAGAAAATACTTTAGATTATGGTGTTTATACATCAGCCCAACCAATGACTATTCATGATTCCATAATTGAATCAATTCCATACCGGTTCTTAGAGGAATGTTATGGTAAAACTTCGTTTGAAACGATGTGGTAGAAAGCAACGTGCGACTTGAAGGACACGATCCGTTGTGGATTTGTACATCCACCATTTTTTGTAGGAATGAAGGTGCTCTTAGCTCGACATCATGGGTTCTGTTTCACTAGAACCCCTCGTTTTTTGTTGTCTTGGAATGTAAATAGTCCATGATGGAGCTCGAGTAGAAAGTATTAATTTATTTCTCGGGGCAAGGGTCTAGGGTTAATGCCAATCAATAAAAAAATTGAAACAACTTCGTAAATATATCTTAGGTATGGAAATCGAAAGAATCCAATTCGAGCAAGTTTAAAATGAAAAAATTTATTGGAATTGATCAAACTTTTTCGATCCAAAGTGTTTCACGAGGGAATCCATCATCTTGTAGGATTCTTTCATAAAAATCGCAAAAAGGGTATGTTGCTGCCATTTTGAAAGGATTAAAAAGCACCGAAGTAATGTCTAAACCCAATGATTTAAAATAAAACAAAGATAAAGGATCCCAGAACAAGGAAACACCTTTTTAATTGTCTTAATAACTGGATCAGACTGAAGAATCCGATTTTAAACGAGACAAACAAAAAAGGAGGAAAGACCGCTCAATAAATGAAAGTGCCGAAAGATTTTCCTTTGAACTGTTTGAAAGTTATCCAACTTGAGTTATGAGAGTATGAATGGTTTCTTTTTCATTTTAAGGAAGAACGAAGAAAAAAAGACTTAGATCTTTAATTGCTTTGATCATTTTATGGATCCAGTTGTCATTTCTTAGATAGAATTCCATACAGAGACAAAACTTCGAATCAATCATTTTTCTCGAGCCGTACGAGGAGAAAGCTTCCTATACGTTTCTAGGGGGGGTGTTGTTCATCTACATCTATCCCAATGAGCCGTCTATCGAATCGTTGCAATTGATGTTCGATCCCGAAGAGAAGGAAAAGATCTTCAGAAAGTGGGTTTTTATGATCCGATAAAGAATCAAACTTATTTAAATGTTCCTGCTATTTTATATTTCCTTGAAAAAGGGGCTCAACCTACAGAAACTGTTCAGGATATTTTAAAGAAGGCAGAGGTTTTTAAGGAACTTCGTCTTAATCAACCGAAATTCAATTAAGGAAATAAATTAAGGAAATACAAAAAAGGGGGTAGTGATTTGTATATAACTTTGTATGACTTTTCTCTTCTATT